CATATTTGATTCCATCCATAAATCCATTTTCTTCCCTATGAGTTCCAGTATCGATAAGAATTATAGTTCTTACTGTTCATATGTTATGGTATGAATATACCATATCAATTCGTTATGTATGGATGATGAGATTCCATTGATACAGAGCCAATTCCAATAGACTTATTGAACATTGGCGTGCATCCAGCAGGAATTGAACCTACGAATTTGCCAATTATGAGTTGGGCGCTTTAACCATTCAGCCATGGATGCTTAACAGGAATCATCGTATATAACTTAACAGGAATCATCGTATATAACTTAACAGGAATCATCGTATATAACTTAACAGGAATCATCGTATATAACTTAACAGGAATCATCGTATCGTATATAAATATAATATATATATATAACCATAACCAAATTCCAATTTAAATTAAATCTTTAGGAGGAGGCAATGAAACGACATCAATTCAAATCCTGGATCTTCGAATTGAGAGAGATATTGAGAGAGATCAAGAATTCTCACTATTTCTTAGATTCATGGATCAAATTCAATTCAGTGGGATCTTTCACTCACATTTTTTTTCACCAAGAACGTTTTATGAAACTCTTTGACCCCCGAATTTGGAGTATCCTACTTTCACGTGATTCACAGGGTTCAAGAAGCAATCGATATTTCACGATCAAGGGTGTAGTACTGCTTGTAGTAGCGGTCCTTATATCTCGTATTAACAATCGAAAGATGGTCGAAAGAAAAAATATCTATTTGATGGGGCTTCTTCCTATACCTATGAATTCCATTGGACCCAGAAATGAGACATTGGAAGAATCTTTTTGGTCTTCCAATATCAATAGGTTGATTGTTTCGCTCCTGTATCTTCCAAAAGGGAAAAAGATTTCTGAGAGTTGTTTCATGGATCCGCAAGAGAGTACTTGGGTTCTCCCAATAAATAAAAAGTGTATCATGCCTGAATCTAACCGGGGTTCGCGGTGGTGGAGGAACCGGATCGGAAAAAAGAGGGATTCTAGTTGTAAGGTATCTAATGAAACCGTAGCTGGAATTGAGATCTCATTCAAAGAGAAAGATAGCAAATATCTGGAGTTTCTTTTTTTATCCTATACGGATGATCCGATCCGCAAGGACCATGATTGGGAATTATTTGATCGTCTTTCTCCGAGGAAGAAGCGAAACATAATCAACTTGAATTTGGGACAGCTATTTGAAGTCTTAGGGAAAGACTTGATTTGTTATCTCATGTCTGCTTTTCGTGAAAAAAGACCAATTGAAGGGGGGGGTTTCTTCAAACAACAAGGAGCTGAGGCAACTATTCAATCAAATGATATTGAGCATGTTTCCCATCTCTTCTCGAGAAACAAGTGCAAGTGGAGTATTTCTTTGCAAAATTGTGCTCAATTTCATATGTGGCAATTCCACCAAGATCTCTTCGTTAGTTGGGGGAAGAATCAGCACGAATCGGATTTTTTTAGGAACGTATCGAGAGATAATTTGATTTGGTTAGACAATGTGCGGTTGGTAAACAAGGATCGGTTTTTTAGCAAGGTACGGAATGTATTGTCAAATATTCAATATGATTCCACAAGATCAAGATCCATTTTCGTTCAAGTAACGGATTCTAGCCAATTGAAAGGATCTTCTGATCAATCCAGAGATCATTTTGATTCCATTAGAAATGAGGATTCCGAATATCACACATTGATCGATCAAAGAGAGATTAAGCAACTAAAAGTCAAAGAAAGATCGATTCTTTGGGATCCTTCTTTTCTTCAAACGGAAGGAACAGAGATAGAATCAGATCGATTCCCGAAATGCCTTTTTGGATCTTCCTCAATGTCCCGGCTATTCACGGAACGTGAGAAGCAGATGAATAATCATCTGCTTCCGGAAGAAATCGAAGAATTTCTTGTGAATCCTACAAGATCAATTCGTTCTTTTTTCTCTGACAGATGGTCAGAACTTCATCTGGGTTCGAATCCTACTGAGAGGTCCACTAGAGATCAGAAATTTTTGAAGAAAAAACAAGATGTTTCTTTTGTTCCTTCCAGGCGATCGGAAAATAAAGAAATGGTTGATATATTCAAGATAATTACGTATTTACAAAATACCGTCTCAATTCATCCTATTTCATCAGATCCGGGATCTGATATGGTTCCGAAGGATGAACCGGATATGGACAGTTCCAATAAGATTTCATTCTGGAACAAAAATCCATTTTTTGATTTATTTCATCTATTCCATGACCGGAACAAGGGGGGATACACGTTACACCACGATTTTGAAGAGAGATTTCAAGAAATGGCAGATCTATTCACTCTATCAATAACCGGGCCGGATCTGGTGTATCATAGGGGATTTGCCTTTTCTATCGATTCCTACGGGTTAGATCCAAAAAAATTCTTGAATAAGGTATTTAAATCCAGAGATGAATCGAAAAAGAAATCTTTATTGATTCTACCTCCTCTTTTTTATGAAGAGAATGAATCTTTTTATCGAAGG